GTCACATTGTGCAAAACATGTTGCAACAATGTATAGCAAATATTTTCACACGCTAAAAAATGGGAATATGCATTCGGCCCTCGTTTTTGGGGTTTTTCGAGAAAAGTCAGTTTGTATATTAGGGGGGAGGGGGGGTTTTTCCCAGAAAACCAAAGTTAATAATTCGTCGTCTTCCGTTACGTCACCCGGGGTAATATTACAGAAATATTGCGCAATTACTATCAACTATGCTCGAATAGGGACGTTAGTACCAAATAGGTTGAATGTTAATTCTCATTAATAGATATCGATTACCAAACAGAAATGAGGATAAATGATATGTGCATATTGAACGAAAGTTTAATTACGCACGAAACCAAATTGTGTCACTTATAATATTAGGATCTCCATGCCTTTGTCTATATGGTCAACTTGACAATCTTATTACAAGAATTCAGTATTGTTAAATAAGAGAGTAAGGTCTAGATGAGTTCGGGTTTACCTGTATGACCATGCCTGGGGCCTTCCGGGTCTTAGCGATTGCTCGCATCCCCCCAAAAAAAAACAGGGCGGACAGTAAATCTTGAGACGGTTAAGAGTTGAATGACAACTAAGGGAACTAGCGGTCTGGAGATCATGATACGTCTGAACTGTCAGCCCTTTAAGGGTGCCAAATGCCAGCATTTGATCACCTATAGGGGATATCTCGAGAACCGTACCACAAACCGTACACTATATTTACCTAAGAGATCGTTGTACGGTTCTTATATTCCCTAGTTAAATAATTGATCTTATGTTTATGAGGGTTAAGGATTTTATGTAATGGATCCGGTGATCTTAAGGAAATGTGGGTTAATGAAAATTTAATGTAATGAATTTATTGATCTTAGTGAAATGTGGGTTAATCATATATGTAATGAGGGTGAGGATTATAGATGAATGAGTATTAAACATATAGATGTAATATAGATGGGGAAAGTCTATATATGGTGATTATACATGTATGTCGTATGTGGTATATTAGGGTATGGGGGCTATATCACTTATATGTACAACTGACTTACTCCAAAAAAACCCCGCTTTCGCGGGATCTTAGCGATCAGGGGGCAGTTTAGGCAGAATCTTGGCTTTGGGAGCCAATGGCAGGAGTTTAACCCTCCTTTCCCTGATGTGTTGTGGGGAGGATTTGCACCTCCGGTCTTCGACTTACAAGGCCGACGCTTTTTATTTTAGCCACCAAAACATTAATTTAAGTTGAGCATTTTGTTTTCATACCAGCTAGTTGCCGGAATGATAATGAGAAACAAGGAAAAATAAGTAGTGGAAGCAATTTGGCCAACAAGGATAAATGGTTGTTCAACGGGTTGTCCTCCAATTCATGTTAGAATGATCGCGTTAGCTACGAGTGTTCAAAGGAGAATTTGTGTAAGGGGCCGGAAGCTGCTACTTCGTTGTTTTGAGGTGTGAAGTATGGGGACTAGTATTAGGATGAAAATTGAGAATGCTAAGGCTAATACCCCACCTAGTTTGTTAGGAATTGATCGAAGAATGGCGTAGGCGAATAGGAAATACCACTCTGGTTTGATGTGTGGTGGTGTGACGAGTGGGTTTGCGGGAATGAAATTTTCGGCGTCACCTAAAAGGTTGGGTGAGAATAAAGCCAATGTGGTTAATAAAATGGTTATTATAAGGAAACCCAAGAGATCTTTGTATGTGAAGTAGGGGTGGAATGGAATTTTATCTATGTCAGAGTTTAGGCCTAGGGGGTTGTTGGAGCCAGTTTCGTGTAGGAATAGTAGATGAATTAGGGTTAAACCTAGGATTAAAAATGGTAGGAGGAAGTGAAATGCGAAGAAGCGTGTTAGGGTGGCGTTATCAATTGAAAAACCCCCCCAAACCCACTGTACTAATGTGTCCCCGATATAAGGGAGGGCGGACAGGAGGTTGGTGATGACTGTGGCACCTCAGAAGGATATTTGCCCTCATGGTAGGACGTAGCCCACAAAGGCTGTTGCTATAAGTAGGAACAGTAGAATAACTCCGATGTTTCACACTTCTTTAAAGAGGTAGGAGCCGTAGTATAGTCCTCGGGCAATGTGTAAGTAAACACAAATGAAGAATATTGAGGCTCCGTTAGAGTGAATGTTACGAATTAGTCAGCCATAGTTTACATCACGACAGATGTGAATCACTGATGAGAAGGCTGTGGAAATGTCTGCGGTGTAGTGTATGGCTAAAAATAATCCAGTGAGAATTTGGATAAATAAGCAAAGTCCAAGTAGCGAACCAAAATTCCATCAGATCGAGATGTTGGATGGTGTGGGTAAATCGACTAAAGCGTGGTTGGCGATTTTAATGAGTGGGTGGGTTTTTCGGATATTGGTGGTCATTATTATTCTTGTAGTTGAATGAACAACGATAGTTTTTCAAGTTGTCGGTCTTGGTTAGAGCCCAGGTGAGAATAATGATTTATTTTATGTTTGTAATATTAGTGGGTTTAATTTTAGGATTGATAGCAGTAGCGTCAAACCCCTCCCCATATTTTGCGGCTTTGGGTTTGGTGGTGGTTGCTGGAGTGGGGTGTGGTTTATTAGTGGGACATGGGGGTTCTTTTTTATCTTTAGTCTTATTTCTAATTTATTTGGGGGGGATATTGGTCGTGTTTGCTTATACAGCAGCACTTGCTGCCGAACCATACCCAGAGACGTGGGCCGATTGGTCTGTGTTATTGTATGTTGGTGTGTATTTATTAGGCCTTTTTTTTGTAGGTCAATATTTTTTTAATAAATGGTTGGGATTAAGTTGGGCTGGGGTTGAGGAAATAAGTACTCTGGAGATAATTCGAGGAGATCTGGGTGGCGTAGCTTTGTTATACTCCCACGGTGGTTGGATATTAGTGTTGGGCGGGTGAGTTCTGCTTTTAACGTTGTTTGTGGTTTTAGAATTAACTCGTGGTTTATCATATGGGAGTTTGCGTGTTGTTTAAGCGGTGGTGATTAGGGTGGCTAGTGTTAGTGTTAAAAAGAGCAGTATCAGGTAGGTTTTGATTATTCCTTGTTGTGGTTGGGTTGATAATTTAATTAATGGTGTTTGTTGAATAATGGTGCTTTTTGGTCCAATTTTTTCAGTTCAAGTGAGGTCAATAAGGTGTGTTGAGATGTGTTGAGCTCATTTTAGGTCAATTTTTGGTGTGAGTCGGTGAACAACTATTGGAAAATATCCAAGCATGTTGGAGAAGTGGTGGGTAGATGTGGTGGGGGTAATTTTTAGTTGGGTGTTAGTTAAGTTGGTTAGTTCTAGTGCTAGAAGTAAACCGATAATTGTTACCAGGAGGGCAGAAAGTTTTAATAGTGGGGTTATAGTTATGATTTGAGTTTTTGCTGGCGGTAGGTTAAAGGTAATGATTAACCCAGCAAAGATGCTTCCGTATGCGAGGCGTTTGACGGGGTTTATAACTAAGGTGTTATTTTCATTGATTGGGGATAGGGTGGAGAATCGCGGAAATTTTATTAGGGCGAAAAAGATAAGGCGGAGGCTATAAATGGCGGTGAATGATGTTGCAATAAGAGTTAAAATTAGGGCCCAGGCGTTTAAATGGGAGGTGTTTATGGATTCAATAATGGCATCTTTTGAAAAAAATCCTGACAGGAATGGTATCCCTGTGAGGGCAAGGCTGCCCACAGTTAGTGATGAAGAGGTGAACGGTAGAAGTTTATGAAGGCCGCCTATTTTTCGGATGTCTTGTTCATCATTTAAGCTGTGGATAATCGAACCGGAACAGAGGAAAAGTATAGCTTTAAAGAAAGCATGTGTGCAGATATGAAGAAACGCCAACTGTGGTTGGTTTAGTCCGATTGTGACTATTATTAGGCCTAGTTGGCTTGATGTTGAGAAGGCAACAATTTTCTTAATGTCGTTTTGTGTTAGTGCGCATGCGGCAGTAAATAGGGTGGTTAGGGCCCCCAAACATAAACATGTTGTTAAGATTAGTTGGTTGTCCTGGATTAATGGGTGAAGGCGAATTAGTAGAAAAATGCCGGCTACCACTATTGTGCTGGAGTGGAGTAGGGCAGAGACTGGTGTGGGCCCTTCTATGGCGGAAGGTAGTCACGGGTGAAGTCCAAACTGTGCAGATTTTCCCGCTGCGGCTAGTACTAAGCCAATAAGAGGCAGGGTGAGGTCTTTATCTTTTGATAGGATAAAGAGCTGTTGAATTTCTCATGAGTTTAGGTTTGTGGCTAATCAGGCTATGCTTAAGATGAGTCCAATATCCCCCACACGGTTGTAAATCACGGCCTGTAGGGCCGCAGTATTTGCGTCTGCTCGACTGAACCACCAACCAATTAAAAGGAAAGATATGATTCCGACCCCCTCTCAGCCAATAAATAGTTGAAATATATTATTGGCTGTTACTAAGATAATCATGGAAATTAAAAACAGGAGAAGATATTTGAAGAAGCGGTTAATGTTTGGATCTGAGTGTATGTATCAGATGGCAAATTCAAGGATTGATCAAGTAACGTAAAGGGCTACTGGGGTGAAGATAATTGAGTATGAGTCAAATATAAAACTTATGTTGATATCAAAAGGTCCAATATTGATTCAGTTTCAGTTGGTTGTGGTTGATTCTAGGCCTTGATCTAGATGAATGAGTAGTGGGATAAGGCTGATGAAGAAAGAGATTTTTACAGCGGTTTTTACATGTGAAGATGATCAGTTTGGGTTGAGCTCTTTAGGTGAGAGTGATGAAATGAGTGGGTACAGTAGGATGATGAAGATAAGAAGAAAGGTTGAGTTAAAAATAGTTGTGCTCATAGCTCTTGCTTAGAGTTGCACTAAGAGTTTTTGGTTCCTAAGACCAATAGATGGCTGTTATCTTTCAAGGGCTGAGTGAGCCACGGATTCGGACCGTGGTAGAAAGAATTAGCAGTTCTTTGTGTCCCAGACCACTCTCGGCTACTAAAAAGGTTTTAACTTTTGTTTTTAGAACCACAATCTAATGTTTTGGTTAAACTATAGTGGCAAAAGGTTCATCCTCAGATAAGGTCGGGTTTGAGGATTAATAGTAATATGGGGGTGAGGTGAAGGTTGAGGAGGAGGTGCTCTCGTGTGTGGGATGGGTTTAAGGATAGCAGGTGTTTAGGTGTGGGGCCTCGTTGGGTTATTAAGAACATGTATAGGGAGTATAATGCTGTAATTAGTACTCCAAGTCCCGTTAGTAAAATTGTTCAGTTGGATCAATTGAATAATGAGGAGATGATGATTAGTTCTCCTATTAAATTAGGGGTTGGTGGTAGAGCTAAGTTGGCAAGGTTAGTAATGAATCACCAGGTTGCCATTAGTGGGAGGATAATTTGAATGCCACGTGCTAAGAGTAGGGTTCGGCTGTGGATGCGTTCATAATTGGTATTTGCTAGGCAGAAGAGAGCGGACGAGACTAACCCATGTGCAATTATTAGTGTAATTGCTCCTGCGAAGCTTCATGGTGTTTGGATTATAATTGCTGCTGCGACTAGTCCTATGTGGCTTACTGATGAGTAAGCGATTAGGGATTTTAGGTCAGTTTGTCGAAGGCAAATTGAGCTTGTTATAATTACCCCTCAGACGGCTAAGATTAAAAAGGGGTATGCTATTTCTTTGGTGGTGGGGTCAAGTATAACAATAATTCGTATTATTCCGTAACCACCAAGTTTTAGTAGTACGGCGGCTAAGATTATTGACCCTGCAATGGGGGCTTCAACATGGGCTTTTGGGAGTCAAAGGTGAACACCATAGAGGGGTATTTTTACTAAGAAGGCGATAAGGCAGGCGGCCCATCAGAGTTTGTTGGCTCATGTGTTGAGGTTGAGTGGTTGTGGGTGTTGAATAATAATTATTGACAATGAGCCCAAGTTGTTTTGTATGAGTAGAAGGGCAACTAGTAAAGGAAGGGAGCCAATTAGGGTGTAGAATAGAAAGTAAATTCCTGCATTTAATCGTTCGGTTTGGTTTCCCCATCGAGTGATGATGATAAGGGTGGGGATAAGTGTGGCTTCAAATATGATGTAAAATATGATTAATTCTGTTGCACTGAATGCTAGGATGAGGAAGGTTTGTAGTGAAATTAGAAGTGTGATGTAAGTTCGTTGGCGAATAATCGGCTCTATGGATATGTGGTTTTGACTGGCCAGGATTATTAATGGGAGGAGCCAACAGGTGAGGACAAGTAGGGGGGCTGAGAGTGGGTCTACACCTATGTAGTGATTGGAGAAGTCTCACCCAATGTCCGTGCTTCATTTAAATCATAGTAGGCTAAGTAGTGCGATTAGAAGGGTGTGGGAGGTTATAACGGGTCACAGTCATTTTATGGGTAGTAGTCATGTGGTGGGGAATAGTATGATTGTTGGAATTAAAATTTTTAGCATTGTAGAAGACTCAGGTTTTGTAAGTGGTCGGAACCGTGGGTTCGTGTGGTTGCCACCAATATGGCTAAACCTGCGCTTGCTTCACAGGCAGAGAAAGTGAGGATGATTATCGGGGTAATTGAGCATGATGCTGAGTTTAGTGTTATTGATCAGAGGGCAATAGCAATAAACAAGGATAATATTATTCCCTCTAAACAAAGTAAGGCTGATAAGAGGTGTGATCGGTTGAATGCTAGGCCTATTAAACCTATGGTGAATGCTGAGCTAAAGCTGAAGTAGATGGGGGACATAAGGTATTTATGGTGTTTCGCCATAATTTACTAAGCCGAAATTAGTGGTCTTGTTTGGACTAAATACCCACTCTGCTCATTCAAGGCCACCTTGAAACCACTCGTAGACGAGGCCCAGGGTTAATAGAATAATGATGCTTGTTGCTCATAGAAGTGAAGTGGGTGGTGTTAATAGTTGATTCCCTCAGGGCAGTGGGAGGAGGAGGGCGATTTCGAGGTCGAACAGGAGAAATAAAATTGCCACGAGGAAAAAACGTAATGAAAACGGGAGGCGTGCACTCCCTAGTGGGTCAAACCCGCATTCGTAGGGTGATAGTTTTTCGTTGTCTGGGTTTAGTGATGGGAGTCAAAATGCTATGAAAGCGAGGATTAGGGAAATGAGGGCCGTGGTTGCGACTGATGACATGATGAGGTTCATTACTTTCCCTTGGATTTTAACCAAGATTAAGTAATTGGAAATCACTTGTACTAGTTTTTACTAGAAAAGTAATTATGAACCTCATCAGTAGATGGAAACATAAAGGAATAATCATACTACATCGACAAAATGTCAGTATCATGCTGCGGCTTCAAAGCCAAAGTGATGTTCTGATGTAAAATGATATTGGATTTGTCGTATTAGACAAACTATTAAAAATGTTGAACCAATAATAACATGGAGACCATGAAAACCTGTGGCAACAAAGAATGTTGAACCATAAACCCCATCAGCAATGGTGAATGGAGCTTCGTAGTATTCTATGGCTTGAAGAGCTGTAAAATAAAATCCTAATAATACGGTTAGAGTTAGGGCTTGGATTGCTTCTTTTCGGTTACCTTCTATTAAGCTGTGGTGGGCTCAGGTTACTGTGACCCCGGATGCAAGAAGGACTGCAGTGTTTAATAAGGGGACTTCGAAGGGGTCTAGTGGGTAGATTCCTGTGGGTGGTCAGCATCCACCTAGTTCTGGTGTGGGGGCAAGGCTTGAGTGGTAGAAGGCTCAGAAGAAGCCAAGGAAAAAGAAAACTTCTGATGTAATAAATAAAATTATTCCATAGCGAAGTCCTTTCTGAACAGGTGGTGTGTGGTGGCCTTGAAATGTTCCTTCTCGAATGACATCTCGCCACCATTGAATCATGGTCAAGAATAGAAGAATTAATCCGAGGTAGAGGAGGTATAAAGAGTGGAAGTGAAATCAGACGGCTAGGCCTGATGTTATTAGTAAGGCAGCAACAGCTCCTGTTAGGGGTCATGGGCTGGGGTCGACTATATGATATGCATGTGCTTGGTGAGCCATTAGACGTTTTCTTGTAGATAGAGACTTAGTAATAGGACAAATACGTAAGCTTGAATTATTGCCACGGCTACTTCTAAAATTGTTAATAGGAATAAGATTAATGAGGTTAGTATGGCTACGGCTGGCATGATGGTAATTAGTACGAAGGCTGCGGTGGCAATCAGTTGTATGAGGAGGTGGCCGGCTGTCAGGTTTGCAGTAAGTCGGACGCCTAGTGCTAGGGGTCGGATGAACAAGCTAATTGTTTCGATGATAATTAGGATTGGAATTAGTGGGGTCGGAGTGCCTTCTGGGAGAAGGTGTCCAAGGGCAATTGTTGGTTGGTTAAGTATTCCGATGAGGACGGTTGTTAATCAAAGTGGGATGGCAAATGCTATGTTAAGTGATAATTGGGTTGTGGGTGTGAAGGTGTATGGGAGTAGGCCAAGAAGGTTAACAGTAATCAAGAATAGTATGAGGGCTGTTAAAATGGTGGCTCACTTGTGACCTCCAAAATTTATAGGTTGTATTAGCTGATGTGTAAAGCGGTTGATGAATCATGATTGGATTGTCACGAGGCGGTTATTAAGTCAGCGGTTTGTTGGGGCTGGGAAGATTAACCATGGGATTATGATTGCTAGGGCAATCAGTGGGACTCCAAGAAGTGATGGGCTCAAGAATTGGTCAAAAAAGCTTAGGTTCATGGTCAGTTTCAGGGTTCAGGTTTAGGTTTTTCAGCGCTTTTTGGTGTTGGGTTATTATTAAATAGATAGGTTATCACTTTTTTTGGTAAAATAGCTAGGAAGAAAATTCATGAGAGTATGAAAATGGCAAATCATGGATTTGGGTTTAACTGGGGCATGTCACTAAGGGTGGTGGGGAGTCACCAATTTTTAGCTTAAAAGGCTAATGCTAAAACCCAGTATAGCTTCTTAGTGAGGCTTCTTCTAGTATTAATGAAGATCAGGATTCAAAGTGTTCTAGTGGGACTGCTTCAACTACGATGGGTATAAAGCTATGATTGGCGCCGCAAATTTCCGAGCATTGACCGTAGTACACACCTGGGCGGGAGACAATAAAGGCTGTTTGATTTAGTCGTCCCGGTACTGCATCTATTTTGACTCCCAGGGCTGGAACTGTTCATGAGTGAAGTACATCTTCTGCGGATACTAAGACACGAATTGGGGATTCTATTGGTACAACTATCCGATGGTCAGTTTCTAGCAGGCGAAATTGGCCGGGGGCTAAATCTTGAGTTTGGATTATGTAGGAGTCGAACCCCAGGTCTTCGTAGTCTGTGTATTCATAGCTTCAATATCATTGGTGGCCCATGGCTTTAATGGTTAGGTGTGGGTCGTTGATCTCATCTATGAGGTATAAAATTCGTAATGATGGAAGGGCGATTATAATAAGAATCACAGCAGGGAGAATAGTTCACACTATTTCGATTTCTTGTGAATCTAAAATGTATTTGTTTGTGAGTTTAGTGGATACCATTGCTAAGATAATATAAAGGACCAAAGTACTAATTAAAAATACGATTATTAGTGTGTGGTCATGAAAATGTAGAAGTTCTTCCATAACTGGGGAGGCTGCGTCTTGAAATCCTAATTGTGCTGGGTGTGCCATTGTAAAATAAGATACACGAGGTTTAAACTCATGACTATGCCCTGACAAGGCAGTGTAATATATTTTACTAGAATCTTAAAGAAAGTGACAGAGTGGTGATGTGATTGACTTGAAATCAATATACGGGGGTTCAATTCCTCCCTTCCTTGTTAGAAATGGGTTCGTTGGATTTGTACAAATGCTGGCTCTTCGTAGGTGTGATAGGGTGGCGGGCAGCCGTGTAGTCACTCCACGTTTGTGTGCGGTAATTCTACAGATAGAACTTCGCGTTTAGCGGCAAATGCTTCTCAAATAATAAATAGGAACATAATTACGGCAACTAATGAAATTAATGAGCCAATTGATGAAACCGTGTTTCAAAGGGCGTATGCATCTGGGTAGTCTGAGTACCGTCGAGGTATGCCGGCTAAGCCTAAGAAGTGTTGGGGGAAGAAAGTTAAATTTACCCCAATAAATATTACTAGGAATTGGGTTTTTGTTCATGTTGAGTGAAGGGTGTACCCCGAGAATAGAGGGAATCAGTGGATGAAGCCCGCTATAATTGCAAATACTGCCCCTATTGATAAAACATAGTGGAAGTGGGCTACTACATAATAAGTGTCATGGAGAACGATGTCTAAAGAGGAGTTGGCTAAAACAATTCCAGTGAGGCCGCCAACTGTGAATAAGAAAATGAAACCTAAAGCCCAAAGGAGTGGGGTTTCTCATTTAATTGACCCCCCATGCAGGGTCGCTAGTCAACTAAAAACTTTCACGCCTGTTGGGATAGCAATAATTATTGTTGCTGATGTGAAGTAGGCGCGGGTGTCGACGTCTATCCCAACCGTAAATATATGATGGGCTCAGACAATAAAGCCTAGTAAACCGATTGCTATTATTGCTCAGACTATTCCCATGTAGCCAAAAGGTTCTTTTTTCCCTGAGTAGTAGGCTACCACGTGTGAAATTATTCCGAAGCCTGGTAAAATTAAAATGTAAACTTCTGGGTGACCAAAGAATCAAAATAAGTGTTGATATAGGATGGGGTCTCCTCCCCCTGACGGGTCAAAAAATGTTGTATTTAAATTACGGTCAGTTAGCAGTATTGTAATTGCAGCTGCAAGGACTGGGAGGGCCAGGAGAAGCAGGACAGTTGTCACTAAGATGGATCAAACAAAAAGTGGTGTTTGGTATTGAGAAATGGCGGGTGGTTTCATGTTGATGATGGTTGTGATAAAGTTAATAGAGGCTAGAATTGAGGAGATACCAGCTAGATGGAGTGAAAAAATTGCTAAGTCTACAGATGCCCCCGCGTGGGCTATATTACTGGCGAGTGGTGGGTAGACCGTTCAACCAGTTCCAGCTCCTGCTTCTACGCCGGCGGAGGCTAAGAGTAGAAGGAGCGACGGGGGTAGTAATCAAAAGCTTATGTTATTTATTCGTGGGAAGGCTATATCTGGTGCGCCAATTATTAAAGGCACTAGTCAATTTCCAAACCCACCAATTATTACAGGTATAACTATAAAAAAGATTATTACGAAAGCGTGAGCAGTCACAATTACATTGTAGATTTGATCATCACCAAGAAGGGATCCTGGCTGACTTAATTCAGCTCGAATTAGTAGGCTAAGGGCTGTGCCTACTATTCCTGCCCATGCACCAAAGATCAAGTATAGGGTGCCGATATCTTTATGATTTGTAGAAAAGAATCAACGGTTAATTGCCACAGGTAAGATGGCTGAGAACTAAGTGGCGGGTTGTAACCCCGTAAACAGGGGTTAAATTCCTCTTCTTACCAAGTCCTGCAGTAGACGTTACGTTGGATTGCAAATCCAAAACCGGAGGTTTCCTCCTCCCGGGGCTTCATCCCGCCTCCCCGTATTGACGGCGGGAGGAAGCCTAGATAAAAGTTCGCTGGATTGAACGCTTAGCTGTTAACTGAGATTTTGTAGGATCAAGGCCTATTTATCTAGAAGGTTTTAGCTTAATGAAAGTATCTGGGTTGCATTCAGAAGATGTGAGATAAAGTCTTGCAAATCTTAGCAGAAATTAGGGGATTTCCACTCCTACTGAAAGCTTTGAAGGCTTTTGGTCTGTTTAGCCTAAATTTCTTAGAGGGTTAATATAAAGATAGCTGGGGTTAGTGGCAGGAGTAGGATGGTAATAGAGGCGGTTATTATTAGGGGAAGATTTTGTTGTATTGATTTTGTTCGTCAAGATGATGATAAGTAGATAGAATTTGGGGATATTGTTAGGGTTGTTGAGTAAGATAGGCGTAGGTAGAAGAACAAGCTTAGTAGTGTTGCGAGGGCTATGATTGTGGCAGGGGCGGCTAGGTTTTGTTTAACTAGTTCTTGTAAAATTAATCATTTTGGTATAAATCCGGAGAGGGGTGGCAGGCCGGCTAGGGAGAGGAGGGTTATTAATGTAATAACAGAAAGGAGGGGGGATTTGATTGAGGAGGATGCGATGGAGTTGATTTTGGTGGAGTCGAATAGTTTAAATAGGAGGAAGGTTGTGAGGGTCATAATAATATATAAAGTGAGGTTGAGCTTGGTGAGGTTTGGGGAGTAGTGTAGGATTGTAATTATTCATCCCAAGTGGGCGATTGATGAGTAAGCCAGAATTTTTCGTAGTTGGGTTTGGTTGAGTCCCCCCCAACCTCCGACAATGATTGATAAAATGCCTAGGAATAACAGTAAGTTTGAGTCAAGGATGGGGTGGAGTTGTAGGAGGATGGCAAATGGGGCGAGTTTTTGTCACGTGGCTAGGACCAGGCCTGTGGTTAGGTTTAGTCCCTGAAGGACCTCGGGTAGTCAAAAGTGTAGTGGTGCAAGTCCGATTTTTAAAGCTAATGCGATGGTTGCTAGTGTGGCAGAGGTTGGGTTAATTAATTCAATTAAATTTCATTCGCCCAAGTCTCAGGCGTTTGTGATGCTAGCAAATAAAAGTAGGGCGGAGGCAGTTGCTTGTGTTAGGAAATATTTTGTGGTTGCTTCTACTGCTCGCGGGTGGTGGTGGTAGATTATTAGGGGAATAATGGCTAAGGTGTTAATTTCAAGACCTATTCAAACTAGAAGTCAATGGGATCCGATGAATGTTATTGTGGTTCCTAGGCCAAGGCTTGAGATAATAGTGGTTAGTACTAGAGGGTTCATTAGTAGAGGAAGGATTTTAACCAACATCGTTGGGGTATGGGCCCAAAAGCTTAATTAGCTGACTTTACTTAGGAGATAGTATAATAGGAAGTACCGGGAGTTTTGATCTCTCGGGTGCAGGTTCAAGTCCTGTTTTTCTAGGAGGAAGCGGAGGGATTTTAACTCTCATGACCCACTCTATCAAAGTGGTCCTTTAATTCAGGCACGTTTCCGTTTAGGTTGCGGGGGGGAGGCTCACTACAGCGAGCGGTAGGGTTGCGTGTCATAGGATGAGGGCTAGGGTGAGTGGCAGGAAATTTTTTCACACTAGGTGTATAAGTTGGTCATAGCGGAAGCGGGGGTATGATGCTCGCACCCATAAAAAAATTAGGGTGAGTAGTGTTGCTTTTATCATTAAGTAAAATGTGGAGATTTGTGGTATAGAGGGGTTATAGGAGGAGCCTAAAAATAGAATCACTGAGAGTGTATTTATTATTAGGATGTTTGTGTATTCGGCTAAGAAGAATAAGGCAAATGAGCCAGCTGCATATTCAACATTAAACCCTGAGACCAGTTCTGATTCTCCCTCGGTTAAGTCGAACGGTGCTCGGTTGGTTTCTGCCAGGGTTGAGATATACCATATTATAGCAAGTGGTCAGCCTGGGATAAACAATCAAATTGCCTCCTGAGTTAGGTTGAATGTGTGGAGTGTGAATCCACCCGTGAAGATGATTATCGATAGGAGGATGAGGCCGAGAGTTACTTCATAGGAAATAGTTTGTGCTACGGCTCGTAGTGCTCCTATGAGGGCATATTTTGAGTTGGATGCTCATCCTGAGCCTAGGATTGTGTAAACAGTTAGGCTTGAGATGGCTAGGATGAATAGTAGACCTAAGTTTAAGTTGATGATTGAGTGTGGTAGGGGGAGAGGTATTCATAAAAGGAGGGCTAGGGTTAGTGCTAGGGTTGGGGTTGCTAGGAACAAGAGGGGTGAGGATGTTGATGGGCGGACTGGTTCTTTAATAAAAAGTTTTACGCCGTCTGCAATTGGTTGAAGGAGGCCGTATGGTCCTACGATGTTGGGGCCCTTGCGGAATTGTATGTAGCCTAGGATTTTTCGTTCGACCAAGGTTAGGAAGGCTGTTGCTAAAAGAACTGGGATGATGTAGGCAAGAGGATTTACGAGGTACAGTAAAATGTATTGGAGCATAATTGGGGAGAGGATTTGAACCTCTGGATTAAAGGATTTAGGTCTTTTGCATTTACCAGGCTCTGCCACCCCAATAACCCTTGTCTCGGGTTTTAGGTAATGTTTTCTTACCTAATTTAGTTTATTTCAGTAGGTGAAAATGGAGCGTGCTCATGGTATTGGCTCCATCTTTCCGGTCCTTTCGTACTAGGAAAAATTAATTCATAGATAGAAACTGACCTGGATTTCTCCGGTCTGAACTCAGATCACGTAGGACTATTAATCGTTGAACAAACGAGCCCTTAATAGCGGTTGCACCATTAGGATGTCCTGATCCAACATCGAGGTCGTAAACCCTTTCGTCGATAGGGACTCTGGGAAAGGATTGCGCTGTTATCCCTAGGGTAACTTGGTTCATTGATCAGAATAAATTCTGGGTCATGTTTCGGTAAATGTTTTATTAATTAGAGTTGTCATTCTAATTTTTAAGTACTGAGTACTCAATCGATGGGGGGGATAATTTTTTCCCCCTGGTCACCCCAACCAAAAACAGTTAAATTAGGGGTATTATATGGGTGGTTTTTCTCCGGAGAGTTAAAAATTTTACATAATTAATTTAAGTGTTTGAAGCTCCATAGGGTCTTCTCGTCTAATGGTGTTATTCTCGCTTCTGCACGAGAAGATCAATTTCATTGATTAGAAAATAGAGACAGTTAAACTCTCGTGATGCCTTTCATACAAGTCTTCATTTAAAAGACAAGTGATTACGCTACCTTCGCACGGTCAAAATACCGCGGCCGTTGAACATTGTCACAGGGCAGGCGGGACCTCTTATAGTAAGCAAGAGGCGATGTTTTTGGTAAACAGGCGGAGTTTGTGTTTGCCGAGTTCCTTTATTTTCTTTTAATCTTTCCTTGAGGACACTCCTGTGTAGGATTAACGAATGGTTAAATAAGGTTTTCTAGTTGGTGGTGAGTTAATATTATACCCTCAGTTTGGATTCGTTTAATTATCAGTGATTTAATTCTTTCTGATGTACACTTGTGTTGGGAGAGGTTTGGTCTCTTATTACTCATTTTAGCATAAGTTCTTTTATAGTTGTATAAAATAACCCAGTATTTTGTAGGGGGTTGTGAGGTGGTATCTAGATTATAGGTTTATGTCGAGCTGGAGCTGTGACGCTTACTTTACAGATGGCTGCTTTCAGGCCTACTGGTGGGTAAACCTTAGTAAAATGTGATCATTACCCGCCTTTAAAAGTTGTATCTTGGTTTAGAAGGGCTGTACCTCTTCTAAATAACTATTAATTCTTATTTACCATCTTGTGGAGATGTTCTTATTGGTGGGTAAAAAATTAATGCAGAATTTAAGTTCTTTTTTTGGGTAACCAGCTATCACTAAACTCGATAGGTCTGTCACCACTACTCGGAAGTCTTCCCACTCTTTTGCCACAGAGACGGGTTGGCTCTAATTTGCTGCTTCGGAGTAGCTCGTTTAGTTTCGGGAAGGTAGACTTAAGATCTTTTTGCCTAATTGATCTAGCTAAATCATGATGCAAAAGGTACGAGGTTAAATCTCTGCTTTTTATTACTTTAATGATTTGTTTCATTTCTTTTTCAGTTTTCCCTTGCGGTACTTAATCTATTGCGCTGGTTTATCGTTCTATCGCCTATACTAAAAAGTGTAAAATGTTTTAGTTCTGGTAAAAATGGTGTGTAATTAATGGGGTTGTGTTTATATGATAATTAGGCTAGCTTTAATGTTCAGAATGACTCGAATTGCACGGGTTTTTCCTCGGTGTAAGGGAGGTGCTTTACTAAATTAGCTACATTTTGATTCCAAGTGCACTTTCCAGTACACTTACCATGTTACGACTTGCCTCCTCTTGTAAAATAATTTTGTTTAAGTATAAATTAGTATTTTTTTAAGGAGAGTGACGGGCGGTGTGTGCGCGCTTCAGAGCCGGCTTCAGAAAAATACTCTAATTTTTCTTACTGCTAAATCCACCTTCGAGTAATTTTTCAGTTTACTGTTCGTGTTTTCTTAATAGAAAATGTAGCCCATTTCTTTCCACTTCATTCGCTACACCTTGACCTGACGTGTGGAAGTTAATTCTTTTTGCTTACTTCTTAACCCTCACAGGGTGGGCTGACGACGGCGGTATATAGGCGGTATTGGCAAGATGTGGTGAGGTTAAACGGGGAGTATCGATTATAGAACAGGCTCCTCTAGGTGGGTCTGAGGCACCGCCAAGTCCTTTGGGTTTTAAGCTAGCGCTTGTAGTACTCTGGCGGATAATAGGTGGGTTATTATCTAAGTTTGGGGTTAAGCATAGTAGGGTATCTAATCCTAGTTTGGGGCTCAACTGTCGTGGGGTCAAGGTTTTCTGGTGCTGTAAAGTTACTTTCGTTGTTGGTGATTCCACCCATGAGGGCGTATAACAGCTTAATGGGGTCTTAACTTTAGTTCATAGGGAAAAATTCTTAAACCACTCTTTACGCCGGTAGAGTGTTAATAAGGGTTACTCGTATAACCGCGGTGGCTGGCACGAGATTTACCAACCCAGTTAATCCTAACTGATTCAAGCTTGCGCTTATAAATCAATGTTTATTACTGCTGAAATCCCTTGGGGGTGTGGCTTAGCAAGGTGTCTTGGGCTACGTGCGTGTGCCTGATACCAGCTCCTGATTAGTTAATAGACTAATGAGGGCATTCTCACAGGTGTGCTGAGACTTGCATGTATAATCCTAATTACAATTAACACTAAGGCCAGGACCAAGCCTCTCATGCCCGCGGAAATTTTTATTTTTCATCTTAGCATCTTCAGTGCCATGCTTTCGATAAGCTACGCTAGC